CTTTTTCTCCTCTTTCAAATAAATTGAAATGATTGAAGTTTTTCTATTTGGAATCGTCTTAGGTCTAATTCCTATTACTTTGGCTGGATTATTCGTAACTGCATATTTACAATACAGACGCGGTGATCAGTTGGACCTTTGATTGAGTAACATCTTTTTTTTTGATTGACCTCCTCCTTAATCTGCAGGGGGTCAAATTCAGGTTGCAGTTCAAGTTAGTGAAGTTGTTTTATTGTGATTCGACATTACAAGAACAGAATCACGCTCTGTAGGATTTGAACCTACGACATCGGGTTTTGGAGACCCACGTTCTACCGAACTGAACTAAGAGCGCTTTCTTATGACAGCAGATACGACTGTCAAGAAAAGGATTCTTTTTGTACCCCCAATACATTTTGCATGCATTGCATATAGTATCATAAAATAAAAGATTATGTCCAATTTTCATCGATCTCAATTGACCCCTCGTTACTGGCCATAGGAAAAATAATAGGTAGGGATGACAGGATTTGAACCCGTGACATTTTGTACCCAAAACAAACGCGCTACCAAGCTGCGCTACATCCCTTTTAATTGTTGTACAGTGTCATTGTAGAGAATCCCTGTTTTGTTTTCCACATCGTTATTTACTCTACCTATATACAATTTCTCTTGCCATTTCTTCTTTTTGGTCTCATATCTAATATAATAAAAGAATTATATACATATGAAACCTAACGTATAAAAGAATTAATATTTATCGGTAATGCTCAGGAAGAGGGGGTCATCTTTTTCTGTTTTAGGTACAAGTGGATCTCATCTACCGGATCATTGTACATATCCATTTTAGTTAGGGATTCCGCGTACAAATACAAGTGATCTTTAACTACATATGCATCTGATCATATATGTATTCCAATAAAGAAGGAGGATTTTCAATGCGAGATATAAAAACATATCTCTCCGTGGCACCTGTGCTAACTACTCTATGGTTTGGGTCTTTAGCAGGTCTATTGATAGAGATCAATCGTTTATTCCCAGATGCGTTGGTATTCCCCTTTTTTTCATTCTAGTTATTGATATGGGAATGGATGAATGAAGAAGATTAGAGATACAATAAATTCTCTGTGACCAACCCCCCCTTTTTTTTTTCAGTTCTTTAGGATAGGAAGGAAAGAGAAAGAATAAAAGTGGATTGAACCTCAGTCAAACTCGGGTTCAGGATAGAATTAATAGAGGTAGAACAGAAATAGAAATGGGGGTCTAGGGCAGGCTGTTCGAGATCATATAAGATAGTAAATGAAATGCTGGGATTAGGAATAATGAATAGTTAGAAATAATTGTATTACTTATGATTTTATTACTTTATTGATTGCAACGAAATCTTTCATAATTGGATTTCGAGTTAGCAACCTATTTTCTATTTATTTTTCGTTCCTTTCTTCTTCTTCGGTTCGGATCGAAAATAGAAGAATTGAGTGAATCCAAAGGAGGTTCATGGCCAAGGGTAAAGATGTCAGAGGAATAGTTATTTTGCAATGTACCAGTTGTGTCCGAAATGATTTCAATAAAGAATCGCGAGGCACTTCCAGATATATTACTCAAAAGAATCGACACAATACACCTAGTCGATTGGAATTGAGAAAATTCTGTCCTTATTGTTACAAGCATACGATTCATGGGGAGATAAAGAAATAGATCGAACGGAACACGTGTACCATCCTTCCAAGGAACAGGAAGAAATTATATATATATAAACAAATCAAGTCCTATTTCGGTCGGATCCGAAATGAATGAAGAAATGGGATTTTAGAGATAAGGAATAAACCATGGATAAATCCAAGCGACTCTTTCGTAAATCCAAGCGATCTTTTCGTAGGCGTTTGCCCCCAATTGGATCGGGGGATCGAATTGATTATAGAAACATGAGTTTAATTAGTCAATTTATTAGTGAACAGGGAAAAATATTATCTAGACGAGTGAATAGATTGACCTTGAAACAACAACGATTAATTACTATTGCTATAAAACAAGCTCGTATTTTATCTTCGTTACCTTTTCTTAATAATGAGAAACAATTTGAGAAAACCGAGTCGATCCCTAGAACTACTGGTACTAGAACCAGAAATAAATAGGCCTACTCCTCAATTGAATCAAAACAACTCTAATTGGAATTCAAAATCAGATTGATTGATGTTTTGTTCGAAAAAGCCGAGAGATTTGATTGTTGCGTCGTAATAGAATAAAAAAAAGAATGGGAGAAGAAGAAATCTTTTTTTTTTTGAAACGTGTTCGTTCATTCCTACTACTTATCTTATCATATTAATTTCTACTCTACCCTCCCGGAGGTCATTCTCCGGGGAACTCCGTTTAAATCATTCCGGCGAATTCCTTCCAATCTCCTTATTTGATAATCTCATTGGAAATCATGTAAAGACAATTCCTATTTGATATAGCTATTTGTGCAGGTATTTTACGATTAAGAAGCAACTGCCTCTTGTACAGATCATGTATTAATCGACTATAACTATAGGATACCCTATTCTCACGAGTTACTGCATTTATCCGAGTGATCCACAAACGACGAAAATCTCTCTTTCGCCTGCCTCTATCCCGATGAGTGGACACCAAAGCTCTCATTTTCTGTTGAGTAGTAGTTCGAGTAAGTCTTGAATGGGCCCCTCGAAAGGTTGATGCAAATAAACGAATTTTTGTTCGACGTCTCCGAGCTATATATCCTCGTCTAACTCTGGTCATTGAATCAAATTAAACTTTGATGAATAACTAATCGATTTCTTTTCTTTCAGTCATTCTTTTCCCCTCTCCTGGTTTATTAATAACAAAACGGATTCTTCCGATGTATAAAATAAAAATTCCAATGGCTTTTGCTACTATGACCTTCCCAACCACGATTTTTTATTTCTTCCAGGCATTTATTTCACCTCAAAATAAGAAATTTTACCGATATTTGGTATAAAATAGGTATAAAATAAATAGGTAGTAAATGTAAATGGATAAATAAATAAATAGTGGCTTCCATCGTTTCTATGGTTACTTCTTAAACGGTGAGGCCCTCTCTATACACCGGAGCCCCTTCCCTCATTTAATCAATGTTATTGGTAACTTGTACAGTTCACACTCTTTGGCTCTACCCATGAATTATCCAGTAATAGGTCTTTTCACAATGAGATCTATTCATACAGTGACGGCATTTAATTATGAAGGTTGGCTAGGTAGCTGACCCTGTTAGTCCGTTCTTGCAAGAGTAGGAGCATAATCTTTCTGCTTCTTAAATATCATTTCCCCCGCTTAATGGATAACCATTTGCTACCAATGGAGAATTGCTTTTCATCTCAAATCGAGGTGATTGGATTTGCACCAATGGAAACCATAAATTCCATACACAATAGAGGTATATGAGAGATCTTTATTTTTAGATAGTGAATGGAGTTCTTCCATTCTATCCCATTCATTGGTACTGGTCATTGAGACTGGAAAAATCGTCTCATTTGTTCTAGCTCATGATCTGAACGAGTCGCACATACACCCTAGTACATGTTCCTCGACGCTGAGGACATCCTCGAAGAGCTGGGGATTTCGTGACATTTCTGATTGGCTGTCTTGTGTTTCTAATAAGTTGTTTAATAGTTGGCATGCTGAATCGTATACAGAATGGGCTGGTTTAGATCGATCCTAACCGGATGATTATGAATTACTTCCATTTACTATTTTATTTTACCCGGGTAAGAAGATAAAAGATCAAATCACGGTTCATTCGAATTATGATTCGAAATGGAATCACGGATTTATGCGAAATCCCCGGTATTTTCGACCGCTACAAGATCAACAATGCCATGAGCTTGGGCTTCTGCTGCTGACATAAAAACATCTCTTTCCATGTCTTCGGATACAACCCATAAAGGATTGCCCGTTCTTTGTACATAAACCCTTGTGAGGATTTCGCGTAGTTTCAGTAGTTCTTCCGCTTCCAGGATAAATTCTCCTGTGGGTGCCTCATAAAAAGAACTAGCAGGTTGGTGGATCATAACCCTGATGATATAACATAATAAACGATTCCTCTATCTCGCATGATCGGTCGAAAGGAAGGGATAAAGAATAACAAACAAGAAGAAAAAGATAGAATTGAACAACCGTACAGGCATCTTTTGTGCATTGCATACGGCTCTGCAATGGAATTTCTTTTTCCCTTCCATCGAAGAAAGAGACAAATAGAATCCATCAGACCCAGATCGTTGAATGATCCATTTACCATCCTTCCTTTCGTAGGAGTCAAAAAATACTATGATGGTTCCGTTGCTTTATATATTTATCTCGTCTGAGATTCAGCAATCCCAAAGTTTCTTTTTGATCCGATCAAATAAGGAAAAAAGAATCTTTTTTTTTCATACTCTTTCATAACATAAATATCGGAAAGAGACTTCTGGTGTGGAAGCAAAAAGGTTTGTGACGCTGAAATGGAACCCCGATACATAAGATCAAATCGGAAATAACCTTTGTTTCATACTACTATCTCGATACATAATCTCATGTTATGAAAAAACGAGAATGGTTTGCTCATATCGAACTCGAAGTGCCATGCTATTATTACTTATTATTTATATTCCATATGGCGAAGGCATAGTCTTCTTTTTCTCTCAAATAAAAAACTCATTGGCGCCAAGCGTGAGGGAATGCTAGACGTTTGGTAATTTCTCCTCCGACCAGGATGAAAGATCCCATTGAAGCGGCTAATCCCATGCATATTGTATGCACATCTGGTGGCACAAATTGCATAGTATCATAAATAGATATTCCTGGTATTACCCATCCGCCGGGAGAGTTTATAAACAAATAAAGATCCCTGGTATCATCCTCTATGCTGAGATATACCATGAGACCAACAAGTTGATTCGAGATCTCGCTATCAACCTCTTGGCCTAAAAAAAGTAATCTTTCTCGATAAAGTCGGTTGATTAGGACAAAATTGTATCCTTTAGGAACCGTACACGCACCTTTGGATGCATACGGTTCAAAAAATAAAAATTGCGAAACAAAAAAAGAATCAATGTGTCGATTCCAGCCCTTTTCTCTTTTCGTAGCAGGGTTTTTCCTAACGAAGGGGCTTTTTCTTCCATTTTTCAAGAAACATGAGTTTTGACTTGACTTGCTTCCCTAGAATTCACTGAACTTATCGAACTAACCTCTCATTGATGTATTGTTTCATCGAGATCCAAATCACGATGTAATTTTCTTGTTCCTGAATGGGCCTCTTCAATTCTTTTAGGTTTATGCTCTACTCCGGGTAAAGATCTGCCCGAATTCTATTTGCACATATAGGACAAATAATCTCAGTACCACTTCTTTTTGCTACGACTTCTTTTTTTTTTTTCAATTCGTTTCATGTCTTCCGCCCAATATATGATGTATTCATCATATTACTCCATTGATTGGCAGTATGAGATCACTCATATGGTATAAAGGAAGCATTTATGATACGAGTGGTAATCATACATAGATTACCAATTTGGTATTTTCTGAACGGAGCCTGTATACTTCATTTTATTGGTCCAAGCCAACCATAAATTCTTCTAATTGATAATATGGATCCCCCAATAAATTGATCTAATTGCACTTCACGCTCCGAATTATTGATGGTTCAATCAATCTTTCTTGGGCGAAAGAGAGGATATCTCCATCGGGGGAGAGAACGGGGAAATCCCATATGACCCAATATGTCTGACAAGTCGCACTATACGTCAACCCAAACTGCATCTTCCTCTCCAGGACTCCGAAAAGGTACTTTTGGAACACCAATGGGCATTAAATTAAAGAAAAAGAGGTTAAGTACTATACTTCACTTTGATGTGGAAACGTAACAACGGGTTTATTGTCTTCATAATATTGCCGTTTATCGTATTTTATCCATAGATTCGAAGGTTCATGGAGGAAGACAAAATGAATAAAGAAAAATTCTTACGAATGGATCGTTTGAATGATGAACAAGTATCTATGCATTCGCTCACAAAAAATGGGACCAGCCCCCATTGCGTATTGGTACTTATTGGGTATAGAATAGATCTGCTTCTCTTTGTTCCTACGAACAGAATTGTTCAATTATTACCAACGGAACGGAATAAATATTAACCCTTGCTTCGGGATAATCCACTGAAAAGGTGAGGTCCATAGCATAGTCTTTTCCAATGCGATAAAGTTACATAGTGTCTATTTTTTCTTTGATAAAGGGGTATTTCCATGGGTTTACCTTGGTATCGTGTTCATACCGTCGTATTGAATGATCCCGGTCGGTTGCTTTCTGTCCATATAATGCATACAGCTCTAGTTTCTGGTTGGGCCGGTTCGATGGCTTTATACGAATTAGCAGTTTTTGATCCCTCTGATCCCGTTCTTGATCCAATGTGGAGACAAGGTATGTTCGTTATCCCTTTCATGACTCGTTTAGGAATAAACAATTCATGGGGTGGTTGGAGTATCACAGGAGGAACTATAACGAATCCGGGTATTTGGAGTTACGAAGGTGTGGCCGGGGCACATATTGTGTTTTCTGGCTTGTGCTTCTTAGCAGCTATCTGGCATTGGGTGTATTGGGACCTAGAAATATTCTGTGATGAACGTACGGGAAAACCCTCTTTGGATTTGCCCAAGATCTTTGGAATTCATTTATTTCTCTCAGGGGTGGCTTGCTTTGGGTTTGGCGCATTTCATGTAACAGGCTTGTATGGTCCTGGAATATGGGTGTCCGATCCTTATGGCCTAACCGGAAAAGTACAATCTGTAAATCCAGCGTGGGGCGCGGAAGGTTTTGATCCTTTTGTTCCGGGAGGAATAGCCTCTCATCATATTGCAGCGGGGACATTGGGCATATTAGCGGGTCTATTCCATCTTAGTGTCCGCCCGCCCCAACGTCTATACAAAGGATTACGTATGGGCAATATTGAAACGGTCCTTTCCAGTAGTATCGCTGCTGTCTTTTTTGCAGCTTTCGTTGTTGCTGGAACTATGTGGTATGGTTCAGCAACTACCCCGATCGAATTATTTGGTCCCACTCGTTATCAGTGGGATCAGGGATACTTCCAGCAAGAAATATATCGAAGGGTTGGTGCCGGGCTAGCCGAAAATCTGAGTTTGTCGGAAGCTTGGTCTAAAATTCCCGAAAAATTAGCTTTTTATGATTACATCGGTAATAATCCGGCGAAAGGGGGATTATTCAGAGCAGGCTCAATGGATAACGGGGATGGAATAGCTGTTGGATGGTTAGGACACCCCATCTTTAGAGATAAAGAAGGGCATGAGCTTTTTGTACGTCGTATGCCTACTTTTTTTGAAACATTTCCAGTAGTTTTGGTAGACGGAGACGGAATTGTGAGAGCCGATGTTCCTTTTAGAAGGGCAGAATCAAAGTATAGTGTCGAACAGGTAGGTGTAACTGTTGAGTTCTATGGTGGCGAACTCAATGGAGTCAGTTATAGTGATCCCGCTACTGTGAAAAAATATGCTAGACGT